GGAACACATTACTAAATCTACTAAGTTAAAATCAAAGTGAAGAAGTAAAGGGCATTCTAAGGTCACTCTCTTCTTTTGTTCTAAAAGAAATCAAGAATGAAAATAGAACAAATTAGATACAATAAAAAAAAGGGGGGTCAACATAGATCTTTTTCCTATTTTATTCCATATGAATTCAAAGTTGTTAAACAACAAAGTTTTTATTCTTTATTTTTGTTTATATATTCATAATATATAATACATTTATTTTCTATTTCTTTTATTCTATTTCTAATAGAAATCGAATTCTATAGAATATAAAAAATATTCTAATTCGAATAGAAAGAAAAAAATGAAAATATTTTCATTAGATTAGTTTACTCAACTCACGAGTTGATCAATAAATCTGTTGATTTGGAATCACAGGATGGGTAGATGTCACAGATGATGAATTGATTTCGTGTCTATGAAACTATATTTTTCTTTTTGTTCGTCCGTAATAATTGATTGATGAATCAATTATTTTCAATTGTATCTTTCAAGTGGTATTTTTTGCTTATTTTCTTCTTTTTATCTCAAAAATGGAAACTTAGGAAAGTGCTTTATAAACATATGTATAAAAAGAACATATTTCATTTAGTTTCCTTATGCCCACTATAACCAGTTATTTCGGTTTTCTACTAGCAGTTTTAACTATAACCGCAGGTCTTTTTATCAGTCTGAATAAGATACGACTTATTTGATTTGAAATTTGAAGAGGGGTTTGGAATTTTGGAATATGCTAGATATTCTATAGTTCCTTATTATGTCAATTTCCAATTCTTGGTGATTGAGACTCATGGTAAATACAGATTCATATTTAAGGATAGTTATTACCCTCCCTTTTTTTCCTTTCAAACAAATTCAAATGATTGAAGTTTTTCTATTTGGAATCGTGTTAGGTCTAATTCCTATTACTTTGGCTGGATTATTTGTAACTGCATATTTACAATACCGACGTGGTGATCAGTTGGATCTTTGATTAAGTAACATCTCTTTTGTTTTTTGACCTCCTATATCTTTTAATCCTAAAAAACAGGAGATCAAATTCAGACTTTAGATTAGACTGTTATGCCATTATTTCAGTCTCATTCTCAATCTAACAAGAATGGAATCACGCTCTGTAGGATTTGAACCTACGACATCGGGTTTTGGAGACCCGCGTTCTACCGAACTGAACTAAGAGCGCTTTATTTTCATCAATAATCTTATTTTATGTGATGCAAATACATCTTGGATGCATATACATACTCAATATCCATAGTTAACTATGGATATTGAGTATGTATGTCCAATTTAAATCGGTCTCAATTGATCTCTTTTTACTGCTCATATGATAACTAATAGTTCGGGATAGGGATGACAGGATTTGAACCTGTGACATTTTGTACCCAAAACAAACGCGCTACCAAGCTGCGCTACATCCCTTTGGTTTCCAGTGTCATTGTAAACAATCTTTGTCTTCTTTTCCACAATTTTCTGTTATATATATCATATATCCTGCCATTTTTTTCTTTTTTTTTTACTTTCTCATATCCTATAATATATCCAATATGAAAAAAGAAAAAAAATTCTATTTCTTAAGAATATTTAATTAAATAAAGAGAATATATAGAGTATAATAATAAAAATAAAGAAGATACATTAAATTAAATAGAATCTACATATCAAAAATATTTATAAAAAAAATATGAAAAATAGAAAAATTCTATTAATCTAATCAAATTCATAAAAATATAAAAATAATAGAATAATATAGTTATTCTAATATTATTAGAAGAGAATATTAATAAGAATATATATTATATTATATATATATGAAATAAAAATCATGCTCTATAAAATAAATAAAGATATCTAATGAATCGTTGTACAATTCAATTTGATTGAATTCGGACTTCCCCCGACAAATGCAAGTGGTTATTAATAAAATAACCATTTGATCATATTCATATTCCTATATGTAATTGTGTATTACAAATTACAAGAAAAAAAACGAAGGAGGATTATTTGAAATGCGAGATCTAAAAACATATCTCTCTGTGGCACCAGTGGCAAGTACTCTATGGTTCGGGGCTTTAGCGGGTATCTTGATAGAAATTAATCGTTTATTCCCGGATGCATTGATATTCCCCTTTTTTTCATTCTAGTTATTGGCACGGGAAGGTGTGACGAAGATTAGAGATCCAATCAAATATCTGTGATTAATTCCTTCTTCTTTCATTTCTTTTTTTTTTTCTAATTAGAACTAATTAGAATAAGTTATAAAAAAAAAAAAGAAAGAAGAAAGGTGTTTTTGGTCTCAGTGAAACTCAGAAATTTTCCCTGGTTTCAATGGAATTGAATTAATAATTCAATTCCATTGCTATTAATAATAGAGTGAGACCGGAAATGGAATTGGAATGCTAGGGCAGGGGCAATAATATCATACAAGATACTTAAATGAAAAATGAAATACTGTACTGCGATTCGAAATATAGTTTGAAATCATTGTATTACTGAATTATTACTGTACTATATAAAATGAATTGGAACAAAATCTTTCATAATTTGATTTTGAATTATCAACTTATACTTTTTTTCGTTCCTTTTTTCTTCTTCGCTTCGAATCTGAAAATCGAAGAGTTAAGTGAATCAAAAAACCAAAGGAGGTTCATGGCCAAGGGTAAAGATATCCGAATAACTGTTATTTTGGAATGTACCAGTTGTGATCAAAAGAGTGTTAATAAGGAATCAACGGGTATTTCTAGATATATTACTCAAAAGAATCGACACAATACCCCTAGTCGATTGGAATTGAGAAAATTCTGTCCCTTTTGTTGCAAACATATGATTCATGCAGAGATAAAGAAATAGAGAAAATGGATCGCTTGTGTGTCACCCTTACAAGGTAGATGAAAAATGATTTCAGATAGAATATATATTCTAAAAATTATATATGAAATTATATATTATTATTATATATCTGTAAATTCTATATATAACATATAAATTCTATATATAACATTATAGAACATGAAATTATATACATATAACATTCTATAGCATATATTTCATGATATAACAAACATATATTAAAAAAAATCAGAATATAAAGAAAACAAATCCTTTTTTATACGAAATAGGATTTTGGTATAGGAATAAACAAACCATGGATAAATCTAAGCGACTCTTTCTTAAATCCAAGAAATCTTTTCGTAGGAGTTTGTCCCCGACGATCCGATCGGGGGATCGAATTGATTATAAAAACATGAGTTTACTTTATCGATTTCTTAGTCAACAAGGAAAAATATTATCTAGACGCGTGAATAAATTGACCTTAAAACAACAACGATTAATTACGATTGCTATAAAACAAGCTCGTATTTTATCTTCGTTACCCTTTATTAATGTTAATTCGTTACCTTTTGTTAAAATTGTTAAAAAAGGAAAAAAAAAATTTGAAAAAAGCAAGTCGACCAGTAGAACTACTACTGTTTTAAAAAAAAAAAAAAGATAGAGTTACTCTTCAATTGAATTCAATTTTGAATCTAAACTCAATTGAAATGTGGATTGATATTTTTTTCGAAAACTACGACAATCCTATTGGGGTTGTTGCGTTGTAAGAAAAAAGAGAATAGGTGAAGAGGAATAATTTTTTTTGAGCGGGGTTGTTTATTTATTTTGATGACTTTGTCATATGAATTCTATTTTATTATACAAATCTCTTCTATTCGACCACCTTCCCGGAGTTCAGTCTCCGGGGAATTCTTATTTTTTATGATCTCGTTGGCAATCATAAAAAGACAATTCCCTTTTAATATAGCTATTTGTGCAACTATTTTACGATTAAGAAGCAATTGCCTCTTGGACATATTATACATTAATTTACTATAAATATAGTATATTTTTGGTTTCTTCTGGCCAATTATTGCATTTATTCGACTGATCCACAAACTGCGAAAATCCCTTTTTTTCCTATCTCTATCCCGATGAGCCGAAAACAAAGCTTTTATTTTCTGTTGTGAAATAGTTCGAGTAAGTTTTGAATGAGCTCCTCGAAAACTTGATGTAAATAAACGAATTTTTGTCCTCCGTTTTCGAGCGATATATCCTCGTTTAATTCTGGTCATTGAATAAATGAGACTTTGATGAATAACTATTTTATTTTTTTCTTTCAGTTATTCTTTTATCCTTCCTAGTCTAGTAATAACAAAAATGGATTATTCCAATGTATAAAAGAAAAATTCCAATGGCTTTTGCTACTATAACCTTCCCAACCACGATTTTTTTATTTTTTTTCTAAGCATTTAACCTCGAAATAATAAATTGTATACTAGGTATTTAAAAAAAGATAGTAAATTAAATAGAAAAAGAAATGGCGGGTTCCATCGTTTCTATGATTACTTTTTAAACGGTGAGGTCCTCTCTATACACCGGAGCCCCTTCCTTCATTGAATCTTGATTTAATCAATGTTATTGTTAACTTGTACAGTTCACACTCATGGGCTCTACCCATGAAATATCTAGTAATAGGTCTTTCACAACGAAATCTAGCTATACAGTAACGGTATTTAAGTATGAAGATTAGCTGGGTAGTTGACCCTCTTAGTCCGTTCTTGCAAGATTTAGGGCATAATTTTCGTTTCTTTGAAATAGGATTTTTCCCGCTTAATGGATAACCATTTGTTACCAATGGGAAAGTCTTTTTCATCTTAAATTGCAAATTAAGGTGATTCGGTTTGCACCAATCGAAACCATAAATTTTATACACAATAGAATTCTATATAGAATCGTATAATTCTTACTAATAGAAGAGATTTTTGTTTAAGATAGTGTGTGTGAATGGAATTCTTCCATTCAAACTATCTTAAACAATCACCGATACCGGAAAGATTTCTTTTTTTTAGTCTATGATCTAAACGAGTCGCACATACACCCTAGTACATGTTCCTCGGCGCTGAGGGCATCCCCGAAGAGCGGGAGATTTTGTGACATTTCGGATTGGCTGTCTTGTGTTTCTAATAAGTTGTTTTATAGTTGGCATGGTGAGTCATATATATAATGAGCTGGTTTAGATCAATCCTAACCCGATAGTTATGAATTATTTAGATTCTAGTCAATCTGGTTGCTAAGAAGATCCAGATAAGTAAGAATAAGAGACAAAAGTAAACTCAAGATATTTGAGATCCTTGGTAGTTTTATAGTTGGCATGGTGAGTCATATATATAATGAGCTGGTTTAGATTAATCCTAACCCGATAGTTATGAATTATTTAGATTCTAGTCAATCTGGTTGCTAAGAAGATCCAGATAAGTAAGAATAAGAGACAAAAGGAAACTCCAGATATTTGAGATCTTTCTCTTTGAATGAGATCTCAATTCCAGCGATGGTTTCATTAGATATCTTACAACTAGAATCCCTCTTTTTTCTGATCCAGTTCCTCCACCACCGCGAACCCCAGTTAGATTCTGGCATGATACACTTGTTATCATGATGGATTTTTTATTGTCTTTTTCGTTCTCATGATACACTATCATGATGGATCATTATTATTAGTGGCTATTTTAGCCATTACGTTTCAAGAAGTCATCCAAATTCTTGGTAAAAGCAAGAATTTTGATTATTTAAAGAAAGATTTTTTTTTGATTTTGCTGAAATCCAAGACATGAATATGAAAGAGACAATTAATTTGGATTTGTTTTTGGGATTTTTCGTTCTCATGATACACTTTTGTCTTATTGGAGAACCCGATTATTCCCTTTAGGGATCGAACGACAGATATCTTTTTTCCTTTCGGAAGCAGACAGATAAGATCTGGGGCAATCTTTCTCTTCTAAAGCCCAACCAACCTATTGATATCGGAAGAATCTTTTGAGTCTTCCAATCTATCATTGCTAGGTCCAATGAAATTCATATAGAGATTTTTTTGTTCGATTGTTAATACGATAAATAAATAAGGATTGCTATTACAAAGAGTACTACATTCTTTGAGATATCGATTGCTTGTTGAACTCTGTGAAAATGAAACCTCAAATCGTGTTTTTATGAGGAATGCCCTCGGCTCACAGTTTTTATTCACAAAGATTCATTCCGCTACCATATCAACAATTCCGTGGGCTTGGGCTTCTTCTGCTGACATATAATGATCCCTTTCCATGTCTTTGGATATCTGCCATGAAGGTTTGCCTGTTCTTTGTGCATAAATCTTTGTCATAGTTTGGCGCATTTTAAGTAATTCATTTGCTTCCAGCATACATTCTACTGTTTGTCCCTCATAAAAAGAACTAGCAGGTTGATGGATCATTACCCTGAGAATATAACATAAGAAGGCTTTCTACTAATTTTGGATCATAAGGATCATAAGGATCATAAGGATCATAAGGAAGGAATATAAATAAGAAAAAACTAAGAAAGAGTAAATTAGAAGCCGTACAGGCAGGCATCTTTTTTTTTTATTTTTTATATAGCATACGGCTCTACAATAAATATGAAATCGATTTTGACCTTCACGATCAATATAAAATCGATTTTGACCTTCCGTCGAAGAAATAGAAAACATTAATATATACCAGGTCTATCACAGTAAATATAGCATATGGCTCTACGATCAATATGAAATTCTTCCGTCGAAGAAATAGAAAACATTAAAATATCCCAGGTCTATCAGACCCAGATCAGTAAATAATCCAATAACCACCCTTTATTTTTTGTTTAAGAATATTTTTTAAAGATTATGATGATTCCGTTGCTCTCTTATTTTTTTCTCTTGTTTCGTCTAGTCTGTTATTCAGCAATCCAAAAAGTTTCTTATTTTTTCTTTTTTCAAATAGTTAAAAACAAAAAAAGATTGTTTTTTTTATACCCGTTAATAATAGACATAATAGAATAACTAAAATATTGTTTTAAAAGTTTTTTAAACTTGAACACAAAAAAGATTGTTTTTTTTCTCTTCTTTCATAATACAAATATTATTAATATTCTGACATAGAGAAATTTTTTGAAAAATGAAAACAAAAAAAGATTGTTTTTTTTATACCCGTTAATAATAGACATAATAGAATAAATAAAATTTTAAAAGTTTTTTAAACTTGAACACAAAAAAGATTGTTTTTTTTCTCTTCTTTCATAATTCGGTTATAAATATTATGCGATAGAGAAGTTTTTTGAAAATTGAACACAAAAAAAGATTGTTTTTTTTATACCCCCGTTAATAATAGAAATATTGTTCAAAGTTAATAGTTTTCTGGTGTGAAAATTGAAAACAAAAAAAGATTGTGACACTAAAAGAGGCTCCCGATAAATCAGATAAAATTGTACCCTTTTTCATACTACTCTTTCGATATATAATCTAATGGTTTTGAAAAAAAAATCATTTTTGCATATCGAACTCGAAGTACCATGCTTTTGTTACTTAATATTGGCGTAGGCATAGTCTTCTTTTTTTTTTCTAGAAATAAAAATCATTTGCGCCAAGCGTGAGGGAATGCTAGACGTTTTGTA